CAGATAATTCATGAATCATTTAGTCAAATTCGATCTACGAATTGGACAAATTATTCACTAATAGAAAAAAAAATGAAAGATCTAACTGATAGAACAAGCACAATCCGAACTCAAATAGAAAGAATTACAAAAGAGAAACAAAAAGCAACTCCAGTAAAAAATATTAGTCCTAACAAAAGAAGTTATAATGTTAAAAAATTAGAATCACCAAAAACTATTTTGCAAATATTAAAAAGAATAAATGTTCGATTAATCCGTAAATTACATTATTTTATAAAATTTTTCATTGAAAAGATATACATAGATATCTTTCTATCTATCGTTAATATTCCTAGAAGCAATACCCAACTTTTTCTTGAATCAACAAACAAAATTATTGATAAATACATTTTCAATACTGAAATAAGTCACGAAAGAATTGATAAAACAAATCAAAAGAAAATTTACTTTATTTCCAATATAAAAAAGTCACTTTATAATATTAGTAATAATAAAAATTCACAGATTTTTTGTGACTTATCCTCCTTGTCCCAAGCATATGTATTTTACAAATTATCACAAACACAAATTATTAACTTGTATAAGTTAAGATCTGTTCTGCAATATCACGGAACATCTTTTTTTCTTAAGACTGGAATAAAGAATTTTTTTGGAACACAAGGCATATTTCATTCCGAATTAAATCATAAGAAACTTCGGAATTCTGGAATGAATCAATGGAAAAATTGGTTAAGAGGTCATTATCAATACAATTTATCTCAGATTAGATGGTCTAGATTAATACCACCAAAATGGCGAAATAGAGTCAAGCAACGTCGTACGGCTCAAAATAATAAGGATTTAAACAAACGGGATTCATATGAAAAAGGCCAATTAATGCATTACAACAAACAACCTGATTATGGAGTATATTCATTACCAAATCAAAAATATAATTTTCAAAAATACTATAGATATGATCTTTTATCATATAAATCTATTAATTATGAAAATAAGAAGACCTCATATATTTATGAATCACCATTACAAGGAAATAAGAACCAAGAAATTTCTTATAATTACAACACACATAAACACAAATTATTTGATCTGCTCGGAGGTACCCCTATCAATAATTATCTAGGAGAGGGTGATATTATGTATATGGATAAAAATCTGGATAGAAAATATTTTGATTGGAAAATTCTCAATTTTTGTCTTAGAAAAAAAGTCGATATTGAAGCATGGATCGAGTTCGATACCAACAATAATAAAAATATGAAAACCACCATTAATAATTATCAAATAATTGAGAAAATTGATAAGATAGGTCTTTTTTATCTTCCGATTCATCAAAATCAAGAAATCAATCCACCCAATCAAAAACAAATCTTTTTTGATTGGATGGGAATGAATGAAGAAATACTAAATCGTCCCATATCGAATCTGGAATTTTGGTTCTTCCCAGAATTTGTGCTACTTTATAATGCCTATAAAATGAAACCATGGGCTATACCAAGCAAATTACTTCTTTTAAATTTAAATATAAATGAAAATCTTAGTGAAAATCAAAACATCAATGGAAAGCAACAAAAGGATCTTTTTATTCCATCGAATGAAAAAAAATCTTTTGGATTAAAGAATCGACATCAAGAAGAAAAAGAACCCGCAGGCCAAGGAAATCTTGGATCAGATGCACAAACCCAAGGAGATCTTGGACCCCTTCTTTCAAACCAACAAAAAGATATTGAAGAAGATTATCCTGGATCAGATATGAAAAAACGTAAAAAGAAAAAACAATACAAGAGCAACACGGAAGCAGAACTCAATTTCTTTCTGAAAAGGTATTTACTTTTTCAATTGAGATGGGATGATGCTTTGAATCAAAGAATGATCAATAATATTAAGGTATATTGTCTCCTGCTTAGACTGATAAATCCAAGAGAAATTGCTATATCCTCTATTCAAAGGAGAGAAATGAGTCTGGATATAATGCTGATTCAAAAGAATTTAACTCTTACAGAATTGATGAAAAGGGGGATATTGATTATCGAACCGCTTCGTCTGTCTGTAAAAAATGATGGACAATTTATTATGTATCAAACCATTGGTATTTCATTGATTCATAAGAGTAAAGACAAAATGAATCAAAGATACCGAGAAAAAAGATATCTTGATAAGAATCATTTTGATGAATCCATTCCAAAACACCAAACGATAACTCAAAATAGAGACAAAAATCATTATGATTTGCTTGTTCCTGAAAATATTTTATCATCTAGACGTCGTAGAGAATTGAGAATTCTAATTTGTTTCAATTCAAAGAATTGGAATGGTATGAAGAAAAATCCAGTATTTGGCAACGGGAACACAGTAAAAAACTGGGGTCAATTTTTGGATGAAAGTACACGTCGTGATAAAGAGAAAAATCAATTAATTAAATTCAAATTCTTCCTTTGGCCCAATTATCGATTAGAAGATTTAGCTTGTATGAATCGTTATTGGTTTGATACCAATAATG